TTTTTATCTGCCATGTCAGGGTTGAAGTTATTTTACTAGAATTTAGTCCTAACTTTTAAGCTTGTGAAATCACCATAAATAAAATTTTATGTGGCATATATATATATATAATGTGGTGGCATAAGTCAACACCTACTGCAATTTGTTGATTTTGATACGCTTAGTCGAGTCTTCCTTGGTTTCGGGGTTTGACAAGGATAAACAGGAATCGCCTAACGTAGGGGGTAGGGGGGTTTGCCGCGCAAAAACCAAAAGGGGGCATATAGTATAAAGCTGTGTTGAATAAAGGTATGTTATGCACTTGAATTCTAAATATGCAATGCTTAAAATTATGTCTTTCCATCATTCATTCACATTAATTGTATGCAAGAAAAATGTTCCACCTTAATTTACCAGTTGTGCCTGCACTCTGAGATGTATAGGAAAGGTAGACCAGAAAAGAGAACGTTATGCATATAAGAGAATGCCCGGCATGGTGGGTAACGAGTCGTATGTACTACACCATTAATCAGATGCCAGTATAGTTATCTGTATGTGGGATTATGCAGTTATGTTCCTGAAATAGGAACCAGATGCCAGTAATAATTCACTAAGTGCTACCCCCACAATTATTGTCCCTGACCCTATCATGCATGATATGCCTTTATATATACTGGTTGGTGGTTTCTTACTACATTAATATTTGACGTACAGATGTAAGTTGAGTTATTCAAGGAAAATTTTGAGGACAAAATTGTGGGGAGTAAATCACTCTAGTTGTTGTTGGATAATATGGGGTATAATATTATTATGGTTTATGTATACCTTAATTATTATTACATGCTTTATGGTCTATTTATTTAATAGGTGATTATACATTAATGTACTAATCCATTAATGTAATATTATGCATAATATGTACTATACCATAAGCAGAAAATAGTTAAATTTAGAATACTGGCTTTGGGAGCCAGTGGTGGGAGTTAAAATCTCCCTTTTCTGGCACTAGGGAGGACTTTAACCTCCGATCTTCGGATTACAAGACCGATGCTTTAAGGCTAAGCTACTAGGGCAAGCTCACTCTAATGCCTTGTTTTCTAGTCACCCTGCCAGTGGGGTTAGTACTAAAAACAATGTAAAGTATAGGATAGATGCAAGTTGTCCAATGATAATGAATGGGTGTTCTACTGGTATCCCTCCAATTCATGTAAGAATAAGTATGTCAGCAACTAGGGTTCAAAAGAGGAATTGGGTGATTGGTCGGAATGCTAGGCCCCGTTGTTTTGATGTATGGAGAATTGGTACTACTATTAAAATTAGAATCGAGAACAGAAGGGCTAGGACGCCCCCTAATTTATTGGGGATTGATCGAAGAATGGCGTAGGCAAATAGGAAATATCACTCTGGCTTGATGTGAGGAGGCGTAACTAGGGGATTTGCGGGGGTAAAGTTGTCAGGGTCTCCTAGAAGGTTAGGGGAGAATAGTGAAAGTGAAGTTAAGGCTAAGAGAACCACTGCGAAGCCTAATAAGTCTTTATAGGAGAAATAGGGGTGGAATGATACTTTATCTGCGTCTGAGTTTAGCCCTATAGGGTTATTTGAGCCCGTTTCGTGGAGGAAGAGTAGATGCAGGATGGTAGCTGCAGCAATAATGAAGGGTAAAAGGAAGTGGAAGGCAAAGAATCGCGTTAGTGTTGCGTTGTCTACTGAGAACCCACCTCAAATCCATTGAACTAGAGTATTCCCTACATAGGGTACTGCGGATAGGAGATTGGTAATTACTGTGGCCCCTCAAAAGGATATTTGTCCCCATGGTAGAACATAGCCGACGAATGCTGTTATTATAACAAGCAGGAGAAGGACTACTCCAATATTTCAAGTTTCCTTGTAAAGATAGGATCCATAGTATAGTCCTCGGGCAATGTGAATATAAATGCAAATAAAGAAGAATGATGCGCCGTTGGCGTGAATATTACGGATTAATCATCCGTAGTTTACATCACGGCAGATGTGGGCCACGGATGAAAAAGCAGTAGTAATATCAGATGTGTAATGTATGGCTAGAAATAATCCAGTTAAGATTTGGGTGATTAAACATAATCCTAATAGTGAGCCGAAATTTCATCATACTGAAATGTTAGAGGGAGCTGGGAGGTCAACTAGTGCATCGTTAGCAATTTTAATAAGGGGGTGTGTTTTTCGTAGGCTTGCCATTAAAGGGTTTTTATAGTTGAATAACAACGGTGGTTCTTCAAGTCACTGGTCTCGGTTAAAATCCGAGTAAAAATTATGACTTATTTAGTATCTTTACTGTTGATTGCATTGATTGTTGGGTTGGTTGCTGTAGCTTCTAATCCGGCGCCCTACTTTGCTGCTTTAGGTTTGGTGGTGGCAGCTGGGGTTGGGTGTGGTGTATTGATTAGCCATGGGGGGTCTTTTTTATCTTTAGTTCTTTTTTTGATTTATTTAGGGGGAATGCTTGTGGTGTTTGCTTATTCAGCAGCTTTGGCCGCCGAGCCATTTCCCGAGTCTTGAGGAGACCGTTCTGTGTTGGGCTATGTTGTGATTTATCTAGTTGGTGTGGGGTTAATGATGAAATTTTTTTGCGAGGGGTGATATGAAGGTTCTTGAATAATTGTTGATACTTTTAAGGAATTTAGTATATTGCGGGGAGATATTAGTGGTGTGGCTATGATATACTTGTCGGGGGGAGGTATATTAGTAATTTGTGCGTGGGTGTTGCTTTTAACTTTATTTGTAGTTCTTGAATTAACTCGAGGGTTGAGTCGAGGTTCTCTTCGAGCGGTTTAAATTATTACCAGAAGAACAGCAATAGTTGTGGTTAAAAGGAAAATCGTAAGATATGTTTTAATTATACCCTGTTGTGCATCACTTACAGTTTTAGCTATTTTTACCTGAAGCGAGGATGCTCCTTTTGGGCCTGTGGCTTCAAATCATGTTTGATCAATTAGTTGAGTGGCAATTGATTGGCCTAAGGTTAAGTTAAGTTTGGGGGCTAGTCGGTGAATAATTGCGGGGAAATATCCAAGTATGTTTGAAAAGTGGTGAAGAGAGGTTGCAGGGGTAATTTTAAATTGTTTATTTGTTAAAGCGGTCAATTCTAAGGCTGTAAGTAGGCCAATAACTGTAACTAATAGGGCAGCTAATTTCAAGGTAAGTGGTATACTTATGATAGGCGTTTTTGAGGGTAGGAAATTTGATATGATAATTAGTCCAGCAATAATACTTCCTCAGGCAAGTCGTTTAATGGGGTTAATAACCGAGGGGTTGTTTTCATTAATGGGTGAAAGGGGTAGGAATCGAGGAGTTCCCATTGTAACAAAATATACCACGCGGAAGCTATATACTGCAGTGAAGGAGGTAGCAATAAGTGTAAGAATTAGGGCTCAGGCGTTTAGGTGAGAGGTATTTAGGGCTTCAATGATAGCGTCTTTTGAGAAAAAGCCGGCTAAGAAGGGGGTTCCTGTTAGTGCTAGGCTGCCAATTGTTAAACAGGTTGAGGTTATTGGTATTAAGTTTTGTAGCCCCCCTATCTTACGAATGTCTTGTTCATCATTTAGGCTGTGGATAATTGATCCTGAGCATAAGAATAGTATAGCTTTGAAAAAGGCGTGAGTACAGATGTGAAGGAATGCCAGTTGTGGTTGATTTAGCCCAATAGTAACTATTATAAGTCCAAGTTGACTTGATGTGGAGAATGCAACAATTTTTTTAATATCATTTTGGGTGAGGGCACAGGCTGCTGTAAATAGAGTTGTTAGGGCACCTAAGCAGAGGCAAGTTGTCAATGCAGTATGGTTATTTTCTATAAGGGGGTGGAGGCGAATGAGGAGGAAGATTCCGGCTACTACCATAGTGCTGGAGTGGAGTAGGGCAGACACTGGTGTGGGACCCTCTATAGCAGAGGGTAGTCAAGGATGAAGACCAAATTGGGCTGACTTTCCTGTTGCGGCTAGGATTAGGCCAAGAAGGGGTAAGGTTATATCAAAGTTTTTTGATAAGAAAAAAATTTGTTGAATTTCTCATGAGTTGAGGTTTACTGCAAGTCAAGCTATGGCTATAATCAAGCCGATATCACCCACTCGGTTGTACAGGACGGCTTGTAGGGCTGCTGTATTAGCATCTGCTCGTCCATATCATCAACCAATTAGAAGGAAAGATATAATTCCTACTCCTTCCCAGCCAATAAAAAGTTGAAATATATTGTTTGCAGAGACGAGTAAAATTATGGCTACAAGAAATAAAAGCAAATATTTAAAAAATCGATTTATTGATGGATCAGAGTGTATATACCAGGATGCAAATTCAAGGATGGATCAAGTTACGTAGAGGGCAATAGGTGTAAAGATAATAGAGTAGTGGTCAAATTTGAAGCTAATATTAATATCAAAGGGGGCAGTGTTTATTCAGTGTCAATTTGTAATAATAGTTTCAGTGCCTTGGTCTAGAAAAATTATTAGAGGAAGTAGGCTTACTAAAAATGCAGTTTTTACAGAGGTTTTAACATGTGTGATTGCTCATTTTTGATCTTGTGGGTTGGGGTTAAGAGTAGTTAGGAGTGGATAAATAAGGATAGCAATCACTAGGATTAGTGAGGAGGAGAGGATTAGAGTTGTTGGGTGCATAGCTTTTACTTGGATTTGCACCAAGAGTTTTTGGTTCCTAAGACCAATGGATGAGCTGTTATCCTTTAAAAGCGCGAGGAAACCACGGAGTTTAACCGTGGGTTATAAGGATTAGCAGTACTTATTGCCTCGGGCTTTCCTCGGTGAGTAAGGGGATTTTAGCCCCTGTCTTTAGAATCACAATCTAATATTTTATTTAAACTATACTTACTAGAAACATCAGCCTCACATGAGTTCAGGTTTTGTAATTAAGAGAATAACTGGAATAAGATGGAGGGCTAACAGTAGATGTTCTCGGGTATGAAATGGTGGGAGACCAGTAATGTGTGGGGGTGTTGGACCTCGTTGGGATATAAGAAAGAGGTATAGGGAGTAACCAGCTGTAATCAGGGTGCCAACTCCTGTGAGAAGGATGGTTCAAGGGGATCAGTTAAATAGAGTAGAAATGATGGTTAATTCTCCTATGAGGTTGGGTAGGGGGGGAAGTGCTAGATTAGCTAGATTTGCAATAAATCATCAGGTGGCTGTTAACGGGAAGATTATTTGTAATCCTCGAGCAAGAATTATGGTTCGGCTATGTGTTCGTTCGTAGGTGGTGTTGGCTAGGCAGAATAGTGCGGATGACACTAGTCCATGAGCAATTATTAAAATAATTGCACCTGTAAATCCTCATGGGGTTTGAATTAAAATACCTCCAGCCACCAAGCCTATATGACTGACGGATGAGTAGGCGATTAAGGATTTCAAGTCTGTTTGTCGGAGGCAAATTGAGCCTGTCATGATAATACCTCATAGGGCTAAGACAATAAAGGGGTAGGCCAGTTCTTTAGAGAGTGGGTCTAGCATGACTATTATTCGTATTATACCATATCCCCCTAATTTTAAGAGGACTGCGGCAAGAACTATGGATCCTGCCACGGGGGCCTCAACGTGTGCTTTGGGTAATCAGAGGTGGACGCCATAGAGGGGTATTTTGACAAGAAATGCTATTAAGCATCCGGCTCATCAGAATATGTGGCCTCAAGAGTGTAGGGTTAGGGGTTGTGAATATTGCAGAATTAATATTGAAAGAGTCCCTGTGGAGTGTTGAAGGAGTAGAAGTGCTACTAGGAGTGGTAATGATCCTGCTAGAGTATAAAATAGAAAATAAGTCCCCGCATTTAGACGTTCGGTTTGATTGCCTCATCGGGTAATGATAATTAGCGTGGGGATGAGGGTGGCTTCAAATATAACATAAAATATAATAATCTCTGTGGCACCAAATGCTATGATTAGAAAGGTTTGTAGGGACGTTAGGAGGGTAATATAAAGTCGTTGACGGTTAATGGGCTCTGGATTAATGTGATTTTGGCTGGCTAAAATTATTAATGGGAGGAGTCAGCACGTGAGAACTAGTAGGGGGGTGGATAGCGGGTCTGTGGCTAAATAATAATTAGAGGCGGATCAGCCCGTTTCAGATGTCCAACATAGTCATAATATGCTGGTTAGGGCAATTAGAAGGCTGTGAGCAGTTGTTAGTGGTCATAATCATTTTGCTGATGATAACCAGATTGTTGGAAATAGCATGATTGTGGGGATTAATACTTTTAGCATTGTAGGAGATTGAGGTTTTGTAGGCGGTCAGTTCCATGGGTTCGAGCTGTGGCAACAAGTAGTGCTAAACCTGCGCTGGCTTCGCAGGCTGAAAATGCTAGTAGAAGCATTGGTGCTGCGGAGAATCCTGTTATTTCAAACTGTAAGGCCCAGAGGGCCAGTGCAATAAATAGTGATAACATTATTCCCTCTAGACATAGTAGGGCAGACAGGAGGTGGGTGCGGTGGAATGTTAGGCCTATTAATCCTAAAATAAAGGCGGAGCTGAAGCTGAAGTGTACGGGTGTCATAAGGGAATCGTGGAGTTGAACCACGGTTTTCTGAGCCGAAATCAGAGGTCTTTCTTTGGACTAACACCCTATTCTGCTCATTCTAGGCCCCCTTGGACTCACTCATAGACCAGGCCTAATGTTAGTAGAACTAATACGGCTGAGGCTCAGAGGAGGGTTCCGGTGGGGTCAAGGAGTTGGTCTCCTCAGGGCAGGGGGAGTAGGAGTGCAATTTCTAGGTCGAAGAGAAGAAAAAGAATGGCAACTAGAAAAAACCGGATTGAGAATGGCAGTCGGGCAGATCCAAGGGGGTCAAATCCACATTCATAAGGTGAAAGTTTTTCTGCGTCTGGGTTTATTTGTGGTAATCAGAAAGAAATAATTGCTAAAATTAATGATAAGGTTATTGAAATAACTATAATGGTGATAACTAGATTCATTATCTTTCCTTGGGGTTTAACCAAGACTGGGTGATTGGAAGTCACTCGTACTAACTTTAGATACTAGAAAGATATGAGCCTCATCAGTAAATTGATACATAGAGAAATAGTCAGACTACATCAACGAAGTGTCAGTACCAGGCGGCAGCTTCAAAGCCAAAGTGGTGTTCGGATGTAAAGTGGTACTGGACTTGGCGGAGAAGGCAGACGGCCAAGAAGGAGGATCCAATGATTACGTGGAGGCCGTGGAAGCCTGTGGCTACAAAAAATGTAGAGCCATAGACGCCATCAGCAATAGTAAAAGGGGCTTCATAGTATTCTATTGCTTGTAGGGCTGTAAAATAAAGTCCCAGGATGATAGTAAGTGCGAGGGACTGAATGGCCTGTTTTCGTTCGCCTTCTATGAGGCTGTGGTGTGCTCATGTTACTGTCACTCCTGATGCTAAAAGCACAGCTGTATTGAGTAGGGGGACTTCAAAGGGGTCTAGAGGTGTAATTCCTGTGGGTGGTCAGCATCCTCCCAGTTCAGGGGTTGGTGCTAGGCTTGAGTGATAAAAGGCTCAGAAAAAGCCCAGGAAGAAAAATACTTCTGATGTGATGAAAAGGATTATACCATATCGTAGACCTTTTTGAACGGGGGGAGTGTGGTGACCTTGAAAAGTTCCTTCACGAATAATGTCTCGTCATCATTGATATATGGTTAGAAGAAGTAAAATTAACCCAAGAGTTAATAGTGTGGTGGAGTGAAAATGGAATCAGATTGCTAGGCCGGATGTTATTAGTAGGGCTCCGACTGCGCCGGTTAGTGGTCATGGGCTTGGATCAACCATATGATACGCATGTGCTTGGTGGGCCATTAGACGTTTTCTTGAAGGTACAGGCTTAATAGAAGAACAAATACATAAGCCTGAATTATAGCTACGGCTACTTCAAGTAGGGTTAATAAGAATAAAACGGTGGCGGTTAAGATTGCTACTATGGGTATTATAGGAAGAAGCACAAATACAGCGGTAGCAATTAGCTGAATTAACAGATGTCCTGCGGTTAAGTTGGCTGTTAATCGAACACCTAAGGCCAATGGGCGAATCAGTAAACTAATTGTTTCGATGATAATTAATACGGGGATTAGTGGAATGGGGGTTCCTTCTGGTAAGAGGTGACCTAGTGCAACTGTTGGCTGATTGCGTATTCCAATAAGAACTGTGGCCAACCATAGTGGAACTGCAAATCCCATATTTAGGGACAGTTGTGTTGTTGGAGTAAAAGTATATGGCAGGAGTCCAAGCATGTTAATTGTAATTAAGAAGATTATTAGGGAAGTGAGTAGTAGGGCTCACTTGTGTCCACCCACATTTAGTGGTAGTATCAATTGGTTGGTGAAGCGATTAATTAATCAGCCTTGAATGGTAATTAGGCGGTTATTAATTCATCGGGTTGAGGGGGTGGGGTATATTACTCAAGGTAATGCAATTGCAATAGCAATTAATGGAATCCCTAGATATGATGGGCTTGCAAATTGGTCAAAGAAGCTTATTGCCATGGTCAGTCTCAGGGTTGGGTTTTATGTTCTTCTGTACTAAACGGAATAGGTTCATTGGGGGAAATATGGTTTAGGACTTTAGTGGGGATAACAATTAAGAAAATTAATCATGAGAATAATAAGATTGCAAATCAGGGGGTAGGGTTCAATTGTGGCATTTCATCAGGGGTGGTTGGGAGGCACCAATCTTTGGCTTAAAAGGCCAACGCTGTAGCCCAAGTTTAGCTTCTTGATGAGGCGGTTTTAGTATAAGTACGGGTTTCTAGCATATGTCCTCGTCTATTATAAATGTGACTTCTTCCATAGTTGCTATTTCTAGCAAAACTGAAGATCAGAATTCAAAGTGTTCGAGTGGAACGGCTTCAACAACAATTGGTATGAAGCTGTGATTAGCTCCACAAATTTCGGAACATTGTCCATAGAATACTCCTGGGCGAGAGGCAATGAAAGCAGTTTGGTTTAAGCGGCCGGGGACACCGTCTATTTTAACACCAAGAGATGGGACAGCTCAAGAGTGGAGTACATCTTCAGCAGAGACCAGTACACGAATCGGTGACTCTATTGGGACCACTATTCGGAAATCAGCTTCAAGAAGTCGGAACTGGCCAGGGGTTAAGTCTTTTGTTGGGATTATATATGAATCAAAGCCTAAGTCCTCGTAGTCAGTGTACTCGTAGCTTCAGTATCATTGGTGGCCTATGGCTTTAATAGTAAGGTGGGGGTCATTAATCTCATCTATAAGATATAGAATCCGAAGAGAGGGAAGGGCAATTAAAACAAGAATTACAGCCGGTAGAACAGTTCACACAATCTCGATCTCCTGAGAGTCTAAAATATACTTATTAGTTAATTTTGTGGAGACCATGGCGACGATAATGTAAAGTACAAGGGTGCTAATTAAAAATACAATTATTAGCGCATGGTCATGAAAATGAAGAAGTTCTTCTATAACGGGTGATGCCGCGTCTTGGAATCCTAGTTGTGAGGGATGTGCCATTAAGCTTTAAGCTTAAGACATGCGGGGGTTTAACCCACAATTTCACCTTGACAAAGTGATGTAATTACAAATTTACTAATGTCTTAGAAGGAAGTGGCAGAGTGGTTATGCGGCTGGCTTGAAACCAGCACATGGGGGTTCAATTCCTCCTTTCCTCGATTAATTTGATTGGACTTGAACAAATGCTGGTTCCTCAAATGTGTGATAAGGTGGAGGGCATCCGTGAAGTCATTCAGCATTTGTTGCAGTAAGTTCTACAGATAGGACCTCCCGTTTGGAGGCAAAGGCTTCTCATAAGATAAATAAGAACATAATTACAGCTACTAAAGAGATCATTGACCCAATAGATGAGATTGTATTTCATAGAGTGTAGGCGTCCGGGTAGTCTGAGTATCGTCGGGGCATTCCTGCAAGGCCGAGGAAGTGTTGTGGGAAAAAGGTGAGGTTAACACCTAGGAATATAACTGCAAAGTGAATTTTAGTTCAAGTGCTGTGCAGAGTATATCCTGTAAATAGTGGGAATCAGTGAACAAAGCCGGCCATAATGGCAAAGACTGCTCCTATTGAGAGTACATAGTGGAAGTGAGCAACTACATAATATGTGTCGTGGAGCATAATATCGATGGATGAGTTGGCTAGGACAATCCCAGTCAGTCCCCCTACTGTGAATAGGAAAATAAACCCAAGGGCTCATAGCATGGGGGTTTCCCATTTGATTGAGCCTCCGTGAAGTGTAGCCAATCAGCTAAAAACTTTTACACCTGTTGGGATGGCAATAATTATTGTAGCAGATGTAAAGTATGCACGAGTATCAACATCTATCCCAACTGTGAACATGTGGTGGGCCCATACAATGAAGCCCAGGAGGCCAATAGCCATTATAGCTCAGACTATTCCTATGTACCCAAAGGGTTCTTTTTTGCCCGCATAATAAGCTACAACGTGCGAGATAATACCAAACCCCGGTAAAATTAAAATGTAAACTTCTGGGTGGCCAAAGAATCAGAATAAGTGTTGATATAAAATAGGGTCTCCTCCACCTGCCGGGTCAAAAAAGGTGGTGTTTAGATTTCGGTCTGTTAAAAGTATTGTAATTCCAGCAGCTAGGACGGGCAAGGAGAGTAAGAGAAGAACGGCAGTTACAAGAACTGCTCATACAAACAAGGGGGTCTGGTATTGTGAAATGGCCGGGGGTTTTATATTAATCGTTGTAGTAATAAAATTAATTGCCCCTAGAATAGACGAAACCCCCGCTAAATGTAAGGAGAAAATGGTAAGGTCAACTGATGCACCTGCATGGGCGAGGTTACCAGCTAGAGGGGGATAAACGGTTCAGCCTGTCCCGGCTCCGGCTTCAACACCAGAAGATGCTAGCAAGAGGAGGAATGAGGGTGGTAGGAGTCAAAAGCTTATATTATTCATGCGGGGGAACGCTATGTCTGGTGCTCCAATTATTAGAGGGACAAGTCAATTACCAAATCCACCGATAAGAATTGGCATTACTATAAAGAAAATTATGACAAAGGCATGTGCAGTAACGATAACGTTATAAATTTGGTCATTTCCAAGGAGGGACCCAGGTTGGCTGAGTTCAGCACGAATGAGAAGGCTGAGAGCGGTTCCAACCATTCCGGCCCAGGCACCAAATACAAGGTAAAGGGTGCCAATATCTTTGTGATTAGTAGAGAAAAATCAGCGCGTGATTGCCACAGGTAGGATGGCCGAAGTCAGGTGGTGGGTTGTAGCCCCGAAGATAGAGGTTTAAGTCCTCTTCCTATCAAGCCCCGTGGTGGAGAACACATTGGATTGCAAATCCAAAGACGCAGATTGACGTCTGCCGGGGCTTTCCCGCCTTGCTCGCCCGACGGCGGGAAAGTAGATGAATGCTCGCTGGTTTGGGCGCTTAGCTGTTAACTAAGAGTTTGTAGGATCGAGGCCTTCTCATCTAGAAAGGCTTTAGCTTAATTAAAGTGTCTGATTTGCATTCAGAAGATGTGGGATAAAGTCCCGCAAGTCTTATCAGAGGCTAGGAGATTTTAACTCCTGCTTAGAGCTTTGAAGGCTCTTGGTCTAAGTTATCCTAAGCCCCTAGGTGGTTAATGCTAGGATGGCAGGGGTGATTGGAAGAAGACCCAGGGTAATCGTAGTGGATAGGGCTAAGGTAAGGGTTGATTGAGTGTTGGAGCTTCGTCAAGGTATTATGGAGTTAATTGTGACAGGTGAAATTGTTAAGGCTATTGCATAACAGAGGCGTAGATAAAAATATAAGCTTAATAGGGCCGCTAGAGCCATAACTGTTGCGGTGAGGGGTAACTCTTGTTTTGCCAGTTCCTGTAAAATTAATCATTTGGGTATGAATCCGGTTAATGGGGGGAGTCCTCCTAAGGAGAGAAGGGCTAAGGCTGTTGTGGCTATGAGGGTTGGTGTTTTTGCTCATGCTAGGGAAAGCGTGTTAATTTTAGTGGTTGATGATAGTTTAAATGAGAGAAATGCTGTGGTTGTTATAAAAATATATATCCCTAGCGCTAGGAGGGTTAGTTGAGGGGCATATTGTAATACAATAATTATTCAGCCCATGTGAGCAATGGAGGAATAAGCCAGGATTTTTCGCAGCTGAATTTGGTTTAGGCCACCCCACCCTCCGATAAGGGTAGATAGAAGACCTAGTGAAGAGAGGAGGTAGGGGTCAATTGTGGGGGCTACTTGAATAATTAACGCGAATGGTGCTAGTTTTTGTCATGTTGACAGGATAAGTCCTGTTGTTAGGTTAAGGCCTTGGAGGACTTCTGGTAGTCAGAAGTGTATGGGGACTAGGCCAATTTTTAGTGCTAGTGCTATAATTACTAGGGTTGAGGCTAGTGGGTGAGATAAATTATTAATGTCTCCTTCTCCCATCATTCATGCCTCTGTTGCGGCCGCAACCAAAATTATGGCTGCGGCTGTTGCTTGTGTGAGAAAGTACTTGGTTGTAGCTTCAACTGCTCGTGGGTGGTGCTGTTGTGCTATGAGGGGGATGATTGCTAGGGTATTAATTTCTAACCCTATTCAGGCTAGTAGTCAGTGGGAGCTTGCAAAGGTTAGTGTGGTCCCTAGTCCTAGGCTGGACAACAAGATAACTAATACATAAGGGTTCATTGATATGGGAGGGATTTTAACCATCATGTTCGGGGTATGGGCCCGAAAGCTTTATTAGCTGACCTTATCTTAGAAAGTGGTGTAGAGGAAGCACCAGGAGTTTTGATCTCCTGAGTATGGGTTCGATTCCCTTCTTTCTAGGAACTGGAGGGGCTTTAACCCTCATAAGCCACTCTATCAAAGTGGTCCTTGGGCATTCAGGCACGGTTCCTGCTTGTTAGAGTTGTGGGGGGAGGCCTGCAAATGCAATTGGGAGAGCAGTATGTCATAGAACTAGGGCTAGGGTTAAAGGTAAGAAATTTTTTCATACTAGATGTATTAATTGGTCATAACGAAATCGTGGATAAGAGGCCCGGATTCATAGGAATACTATTGAAAGAAGTGCAGCCTTAGTTATTAAATTAATTGTTGTTAACTCAGGGAGGGTTGGAATGTGTGAGGCACCAAGAAAAAGGACAGCTGATAATGTATTTATTAATAAAATGTTAGCATATTCAGCTAAGAAAAATAGGGCGAAGGGTCCTCCTGCATATTCTACATTAAATCCTGATACTAGTTCGGATTCACCTTCGGTTAGGTCAAAGGGGGCTCGGTTGGTCTCTGCTAGGGTTGAGATATATCATATTGCTGCTAGTGGTCAGGATGGGACGAGGAGTCAGATGCCTTCTTGTGTAATGTTAAAGGTTTGTAGTGTATAGCCACCTGAGAAAATTACTACTGAGAGAAGAATTAACCCTAAGCTTACTTCATAGGAAATTGTTTGGGCTACGGCACGTAAGGCGCCAATTAATGCATATTTTGAGTTTGAGGCTCAGCCTGATCCAAGAATTGAGTACACGGCAAGGCTAGATAGGGCTAGAATAAAAAGGATACCTAGGTTAAGGTCTATAACAGGGTGTGGTATTGGAATTGGGGCTCATAATGTTATAGCTAATGTAAATGCAAGTATGGGGGTAGCTAGAAATAGAAAGGGGGATGACGAAGATGGGCGGATAGGCTCTTTGATAAATAATTTTACTCCATCCGCAATTGGTTGTAAAAGGCCATAAGGTCCAACGATGTTTGGGCCTTTACGTAGTTGCATATAACCTAGGACTTTTCGTTCAATTAATGTAAGGAATGCTACTGCTAGAAGAACAGGGATAATGTATGCGAGAGGGTTAATTAAGTGAATTAACAGAGTGTTTAGCATAAACTAAGAAGAGGATTTGAACCTCTGGTTGAAAGGGCTTAGGCCTTTTGCAATTACCATGCTCTGCCATCTTAGTATGGCTTTATCTTTGCCTGAATTGAACGTCCTCCATTTGTTTAATTTAGTTGTCTTCATTAATTATGGGTAAGGCGTACTTTTAGCATGGGCCTTTCTTTTCCGGTCCTTTCGTACTAGGAAAAGTGACATTTACAGATAGAAACTGACCTGGATTGCTCCGGTCTGAACTCAGATCACGTAGGACTTTAATCGTTGAACAAACGAACCCTTAATAGCGGCTGCACCATTAGGATGTCCTGATCCAACATCGAGGTCGTAAACCCCCTCGTCGATATGGACTCTGGGAGAGGATTGCGCTGTTATCCCTAGGGTAACTTGGTCCGTTGATCGGCCTATTGGCCGGATCATTATTGGTCAGATTTTCTGTATCTTAGAAATGTCTTTCTTGGTTTTAGGTTATTACCCAATCCACTCGGAGGATACGTTTTTCTCCGTGGTCGCCCCAACCGAAGGTAAAGCTCCACCATCCGCTAAGGTTTAATTCTTATTAAGAAAGTTGTTTGACGCGGTTGGGCTTGAACCTTAAGCTCCAAAGGGTCTTCTCGTCTTGTATTTTTATGTCCGCTTCTGCACGGGCAGATCAATTTCACTGACTTGGAAGGGGAGACAGTTAAGCCCTCGTTTAGCCATTCATACAGGTCTTCATTTAAAAGACAAGTGATTGCGCTACCTTTGCACGGTCAAAATACCGCGGCCGTTGAACTTATGGTCACTGGGCAGGCTGGACCTCCTATACTTTGAATTTTGCAGGAGGCGATGTTTTTGGTAAACAGGCGAGGCTTGTGTTTGCCGAGTTCCTTTCCTTCCTTTTAGTCTTTCCTTTGGGCATTCCAGTGTGAGGTTAACGATTGGGGTTGTATAATTTTCTTGTGTTCTTTATTAATTACATTGCCCTCTTTTATTGGGTTCGTTAATTGCCAGTGGTTTATCCGGGCTGGCTTACACTTATGCTTGGAGAGAAGTATTATCTCTTGTTACTCATTTTAGCATAATCTCTTCCATGGTATCATGGAGCGGCTTAATATATTTAGGGGGGTGGGATATTTTATTAGAATAATAAATTTTGTAGTGTCTGAGCTTTAACGCTTTCTGTGCAGATGGCTGCTTTTAGGCCCACTGAAACAATAAATCTTTATAATTATAATCCCTATCCTCCTGGTAAAGTTGTATCCTTAATTGAAGGGGCTGTACCCCCTTCAGCTAACTCTCATGTTTCTCTTATATTTCTAAATTAGATATTACTTATTTAAATAAAGGGGCACGAGGCTGAACTTCTATTCATTTCTTAAGCAACCAGCTATCACCAAGTTCGGTAGGTCTGTCACCTCTACCCGGGGCTCTTCCCACGCTTTTGCCACAGAGACGGGTTGGCCCTTATAAGGCTGTCCCGGGGTAGCTCACTTGGTTTCGGGGTAACAGACTAAAGGTCTCTTTGCCTGTTATATACTTGCTAAATCATGATGCAAAAGGTACGAGTTCTAGTCTCTGCTTTTTTGTGCTTAAATGACTTGTTTCATTGCTCTTTCAGCATTCCCTTGCGGTACTTTTTCTATTGCTTATGGAACCTTTTTCGTCTCCCGTACTCAGGTGGAAGAATGGTTTAATTAATAATTTTAGGTTTTATCACTTTATCTATATTGTTAATTTAGTGTGATGTTTAAGCTAGCTATTTAGCTCCTGGCGATCCAATTTGCATGGATGTCTGCGCGGTGTAAGGGAGATGCTTAACTATCTCAGCCACGTCCTGATTTGATCCAAGTGCACCTTCCGGTACACTTACCATGTTACGACTTGCCTCCCCTTATTTGTGCTTATATGTTATTAACATTTATTGCTGTTGGCGGGGAGAGTGACGGGCGGTGTGTACGCGCCTCAGAGCCGGGTTCAAAAGGACACTCTATTTCCTTTTTACTACTAAATCCTCCTTCAAGCACCAAGTTTTCATAGTGTTGTCCGTAATATTCTTATTAAAGAAAATGTAGCCCATTTCTTCCCACTTCGTTCGCTACACCTCGACCTGACGTTTTGGATTATATTCACTTTGCTTACTATTTGTCCTTCACAGGGTAAGCTGACGACGGCGGTATATAGGCGGGGATGGCCAGAAGTGGTGAGGTTTAACGGGGGTTATCGGTTCTAGAACAGGCTCCTCTAGGGGGGTCTAAGGCACCGCCAAGTCCTTTGGGTTTTAAGCTAATGCTCGTAGTACCCTGGCGGGCGTTTATTGTAAAGTAACGCCTAAGTTTATGGCTGAGCATAGTGGGGTATCTAATCCCAGTTTGTTTCTCAGCTTTCGTGGGGTCAGGTGAATGGTATTAAAGCTACTTTCGTATGTGGGCTTCGGAAGCTCAGGGGCGTATGACAGCCAAGAGGTCTTTTGGCTTTATTTATATTGGACCTTAACCACCCTTTACGCCGTGTCCATCAACTAGGGCCTCTCGTATAACCGCGGTGGCTGGCACGAGTTTTACCGGCCCTCTTATCCCTAACTAAGTCAAGTTTTCACTTATGGCTTAATATTTATCACTGCTGAATTCCCTTGGGGGTGTGGCATGGCAAGGCGTCTTGGGCTAAAGTTTGTGCCTGATGCCTGCTCCTCGTCCCCGGGTGGGGGATTGAGGGCATTCTCACGGGTTTGCGGAGACTTGCATGTGTAAATTGGGCTAAAGCTGATGGTAAAGTCAGGACCAAGCCTTTGTGCAAACGGGGCTTTCTAGGGCCCATCTTAGCATCTTCAGTGCTATGCTTTATTTTAAGCTACGCGAGC